AAGTCAGAAAAAAAATCTTTCTTTTGGATTTCTGGTATTCTACGGCTCTTTTCCACACGAATTACCAATTCTTTTCTTGGTCATTGAGATTCGTGGATAATTTAGACTATTATTTAGAGATAGATCGTACCTCTTTTTTTTATCCCCTCGAACAAATTGAAATGATTGAAGTTTTTCTATTTGGAATCGTCTTAGGCCTAATTCCTATTACTTTAGCGGGATTATTCGTGACTGCGTATTTGCAATACAGGCGTGGAGATCAGTTGGATCTTTGATTGAGTAATACTTCTTTTTTTGATTGACCTCCTCTCTGGTCTGGAGGAGGTCAAATTGGAGTTCCACTCCGATTTTTTTAAGTTATTTTACTCTCTTTCGACATAAGAGAGATGGAATCACGCTCTGTAGGATTTGAACCTACGACATCGGGTTTTGGAGACCCGCGTTCTACCAAACTGAACTAAGAGCGCTTTCAAATTTCAAAACAAAAAGAAAATCCTTTTCTACTCCTAACGTGTCTCACGTGCGTATAGTATCCACAAATTGAAGTTATACCCACTTTACTTTAATGGATCTCCCCGCTACTGAGAGAGAAGTAATAGGTAGGGATGACAGGATTTGAACCTGTGACATTTTGTACCCAAAACAAACGCGCTACCAAGCTGCGCTACATCCCTTTTCCAAATTGTTGTACAATGCCATTGTACACAATTCCTTTATTGTTTTCCACATCGTAATTTTTTTCTATTTCTCTATTTATATAGAACTTTCTTTTCATTTCTTGTTTTTGGTCTCATATAATCAAGGAAGAGTATATATCTAAAATCCAGTCGAATTTCACCTATAAAATAAAAGAAAGATTACTATTCCTTAGTAAAGTAGGAAGGGGTCATCTTTTTTTTATTTTTTTTTTAGGGATAGGCAAATCTCGTCTATCTGGTTCATTCTATATATATAGAATATTGATTTTGTTTTTTTAGTTCGGAATTTCGCCTAAACAAAAGAAATACAAACGAGCTTGAGCAAGAGTATCTGATCATATATGTATTCTAATAAGGAAGGAGGATTTTCAATGCGGGATATAAAAACATATCTCTCTGTAGCACCCGTGCTAAGTACTCTATGGTTTGGGGTTTTAGCAGGTTTATTGATAGAAATTAATCGTTTATTCCCAGATGCTTTGTCATTCCCTTTTTTTTAATTCTAGTTATTCTTATCCGAGAGATCGAATTCTTTGTGATATGACGGAAATTTTCCTGCAATCTTTTTTTAGTATACGAAGCAAAAAGAAAGAAAAGATGGATTGGGTTGAATCTCAGAGTCATGAAAAATTCTAGAAATCCCCTTTCTTTTGGAAAATTTAATTAAAAGGGGTATCCCAGTTAAGTCAGGCCTCACAAATCAGAGCATAGAAAGAGACTGGGGCTGAGCTTGCTACTTAAACGAAAGGATTTCTAAGCAAAATCCTTGCTAGTTCGACAAGGATTGTATTCTTTAATTATTTCTCTATTTTTTATTACTTAATTTACGAATTTCCAAAATTTTTTAGTCTATTGGATTCGTTAGAAAATTCGAAGAATTACAACAAAATTTTTAGAAATTGCATTTTTAGTTAGGAACTTCTATTAATTTTATTCTTCTTCTTCGGATCCAAAATAGAAGAATAAAAGAATAGGTATAAGAATTAAGTTAAGTCGATCCAAAAAAGAAAGGAGGTTCATGGCCAAGGGCAAAGATGTTAGAATCAGGGTTATTTTGGAATGTATCAGTTGTGTTCGAAAGGGTACCAATAAGGAATCGACGGGGATTTCTAGATATAGTACTCAAAAGAATCGTCACAATACACCCGGACAATTAGAATTAAGAAAATTTTGTCGTTATTGTCGCAAACATACGACTCATAACGAAATAAAGAAATAGGAACATCGTGTGTTCGATTTTTCCAAAGAACTTCTTATTTAATATATAGAACATAGAAAGAGTACAAAATATAAATTAACTCATCTGATTTTAGGTAGGTATTATTTCATATGTATATAGGGCTTTTATTTTTTTATTTGAGTTTATATATTTTATTTTTTATATTTTGTATATATTTTATTTTTTATATTTTGTATATATATTATTTTTTTGATTTGAGTTTATATATTATATTTTAGTTTATATATATAGTATATCAAAAAAATAATATATGGACCAAAGAAAGACTACTTCTTCTGGATCTATCAGATTTTTAACTAAGGAATAAACCATGTATATATCTAAACAACCTTTTCGTAAATCTAAGCAACCCTTTCGTAAATCCAAACAACCTTTTCATAAATCCAAGCAACCTTTTCGTAAATCCAAGCAACCTTTTCGTAAATCCAAACAACCTTTTCGTAGGCGTTCTCGAATTGGCCCGGGGGATCGAATTGATTATAGAAACATGAGTTTAATTAATCGATTTATTAGTGAACAAGGAAAAATATTATCCAGACGAATAAATAGATTAACCTTGAAACAACAACGATTAATTACTCTTGCTATAAAACAGGCTCGTATTTTATCTTTCTTACCATTTCGTAACTATGAGAATGAGAAGCAATTTCAAGCCCAGTCAATTTCCATAATTACTGGTCCTAGACACAGAAAAAATAGACATATTCCTCAATTAACACAAAAGTTCAATTCCAATCGAAACTTAAGAAACTCCAACGAGAATTTAAGAAACAACAATCGAAACTTAAGTTTCGATTGTTGATGTTTTATTCGAAAGGGCCAGACCTATATATAAAGAAAGTAACTCAGTTTTGATTCTTGTGTTTGTTATAAGAAGGAAAAAGGGGAAAAAAGAAATCGTTTTTTTTATTTATTGCAACATGTTCGTTGATTCCTACCACTTAATCTTAATTTATTGTATCTTCCCGGAGTTCCCTCTCCGGGAATTCCTTTTTAATTATTCCTGTATATTACTTTTATATTCCTTTAATGGATAGTCTTTATTTTATTGGAAATTGTGTAAAGATTATTTGGATTTGATACAGCTACTTGTGCAAGCATTTTACGATTAAGAATCAATTCCTTCTTGTACAGATTGTGTATTAATTTACTATAACTATCGAATACTTTATATATTCGTGTTGCTGCATTTATACGAGTGATCCACAAACGACGAAAATCCCTCTTTTGCCTACCTCTATCGCGATGAGAAGAAGCAAAAGCCCGTTTTACTTGTTGAGTAATCATTCGATTAAGTCTTAAATGAGCCCCTCTAAAGTTTGAGGCAAATGAGCGCATTTTTGTTCGCCGTCTCCGAGCTATATATCCTCGCGGAACTCTGGTCATTGAATCAAATTAACCTTAATGAATAACTAATGATTTTTCTTCTTTTAACTGCTCTTTTTCCCATTAATAATAAAACGGATTATTCCGATATATAAAATACAAATTCCAATGGCTTTTGCTACTATAACCTTCCCAACCACTATTTTTTATTCTATTCTCTTTTATTCTATTCAGTTATTTCGCATAGAAATAACAAATTTTAACGATACTAAAAAAAACAGTGGGTTCCATCGTTTCTATGGTTACCTTTTAAACGGTGAGGCCCTCTCTATACACCGGAGCCCTTTCTTTCATTTCATCAAAAAAGATATTGGGAACTTGTATAGTTCCTATTCTTTGGCTCTACCTATCCATTATAGAGTAAATAGCTCTTTTCACAATAAGAATTATTCATACAGTGACGGTATTTAATTATGAAAGTTGGCTAAGTAGCTAACCCTTTAGTCCGTTCTTTTAAGATAAGGGAGCATAAGCCTTTTTCCTTTTATTACTATTTCCTCCGCTTAATGGATAACCATTTGCTACCAAAGGGGGAATTGCTTCTTACAATTCCAATCTAGATGATTGGATTTGCACCAAAGGAAACCATAAATTTCCTATACCATATAAATCTAAGATAGAGCTTCTCTATCCTACTCATTGGTACCGATCATGGATACTTAAAAAATTGTCTTAGTTGTTTAAACTCATGATCTGAACGAGTCGCACATACACCCTAGCACATGTTCCCCGACGCTGAGGGCATCCCTTAAGCGCGGGCGTTTTTCTAGCATTTCGTATTGACTGTCTTGCATTTCTAATAAGTTGTTTAACTGTTGGCATATCGTATGTATATAGAAAAAAAAAGATTGGTTTAGATCGATCTTAACCTGATGATTCATCATCGTGAAGTATTTCGATTTTCTAAAAAATCGCGTAAAACCCGAATTTTGGTTTGAAATAAATTTCTAAGAAATCCAGCCACTACCAATCCTTAAACATTTCTGGAAACCACACTGGATCAGTATCGCAGTGTTCCTCAATCATTTCATCCCCTACAATATCGACAAGTCCATAAGCTTTGGCTTCGTCTGCTGACATAAAAACATCCCTTTCCATGTCTTCGGATACAACCCAAAAAGGCTTGCCTGTTCTTAGTGCATAAACCCTTGTGATCATTTCGCGAACTTTGTGTAACTCTTCCACTTCTAGTAAAAACTCTGGTGTCCTTGCCCGATAATAAGCACTAGCAGGTTGATGGAGCATAATCCTAGCGTGAGGAAATGCTATACGCTTAGTGGGTTCCCCTCCAAGTAGAATGAAAGAGGCCATAGACGCGGCTATTCCGAGGCATATTGTATATATATCTGGTGTCACCGTTTGCATCGTATCAAAAATAGCCATTCCTGAGATTAGCCACCCGCCGGGGGAGTTTATAAACAAAAAAATATCGCTAATTCCATCTTCTATACTGAGATATACCATGAGACCCGTAATATGATTCGTGATCTCGCAACGAATCTCTTGACCTAAAAAAAGTGTCCTTTCTCGATACATAACATTGTATAAGTCAACCCAAGTCGCTTCGTCATCTCCGGGAATCCGGTAAGGTACTTTTGGAACACCAATGGGCATATTAGATTAATATTATTAAATTTAAGTTAAGAAAACTACACTTTAATATCGAAACGTAAGAATGAAAGAGAAAGAAAGAATCCGCAGTTTATTATCTTTATTTTATTCTTATTCTATAAGAATACTATAGATTCTATTAATATATAGATTGAAAAATGATACATATAAGTAAGATAAGATAGATTGAATAAAGAAAAAGGAATCCGTGATTCGAGATAAAGAAAAGGGGATTAGAGATCTATTCTTCGTTTTTCCAAATAGCCCAAGCTACCCATTGCATATTGGCACTTATCGAGTATAGAATAGATCTGCTTCTCTTTCTTCTTACAAACAGAATTGGCTTCTTATTTTTAATGGAGTGAAATAAATATTCACGTTTTCTGACATAGAATCCCCTAGAAGGGTTAGGTACATAGGATATGGATAATCTTTTCCAATGCGATAAAATAAAACGACATCGTGTCTATTTTTCTTTGCTAAAGGGGTATTTCCATGGGTTTGCCTTGGTATCGTGTTCATACTGTCGTATTGAATGATCCGGGTCGATTGCTCGCGGTGCATATAATGCATACAGCTCTAGTTTCTGGTTGGGCTGGCTCGATGGCTTTTTACGAATTAGCGGTTTTCGATCCCTCTGATCCTGTTCTGGATCCAATGTGGAGACAAGGTATGTTCGTCATCCCCTTTATGACCCGTTTAGGAATAACCGATTCGTGGGGTGGTTGGAGTATTTCAGGAGGAACTGTAACGAATCCGGGTATTTGGAGTTATGAAGGTGTGGCAGGTGCGCATATTGTGTTTTCGGGCTTGTGTTTCTTGTCAGCTATCTGGCATTGGGTATATTGGGACCTAGAAATATTCACTGATGAGCGGACAGGAAAGCCCTCTTTGGATTTGCCCAAGATCTTTGGAATTCATTTATTTCTTGCAGGAGTGGGTTGTTTTGGCTTTGGTGCATTTCATGTAACGGGTTTGTATGGTCCTGGGATATGGGTATCCGATCCTTATGGACTAACTGGAAAAGTACAAGCTGTAAATCCTGCCTGGGGTGCAGAAGGTTTTGATCCTTTCGTTCCGGGAGGAATAGCTTCGCATCATATTGCTGCGGGTACATTAGGCATATTAGCGGGCCTATTCCATCTTAGTGTCCGTCCGCCTCAACGTCTATACAAAGGATTACGTATGGGCAATATTGAAACTGTACTTTCCAGTAGTATCGCTGCTGTTTTTTTTGCAGCTTTCGTAGTTGCCGGAACTATGTGGTATGGATCAGCAACTACCCCAATCGAATTATTTGGGCCTACTCGTTATCAGTGGGATCAAGGATACTTTCAGCAAGAAATATATCGAAGAGTTAGCGATGGGTTAGCTGAAAATCTTAGTTTATCAGAAGCATGGTCTAAAATTCCCGAAAAATTAGCCTTTTATGATTATATTGGTAATAATCCGGCAAAGGGGGGATTATTCAGAGCAGGTTCAATGGACAATGGGGATGGAATAGCTGTTGGATGGTTAGGACATCCTGTCTTTAGAGATAAAGAAGGGCGTGAGCTTTTTGTACGTCGTATGCCTACTTTTTTTGAAACATTTCCGGTAGTTTTGGTAGATGAAGAGGGAATTGTGAGAGCAGACGTGCCTTTTAGAAGAGCAGAATCCAAATATAGCGTTGAACAAGTAGGCGTAACGGTGGAGTTCTATGGCGGCGAACTTAATGGAGTAAGTTATTCCGATCCTGCTACTGTAAAAAAATATGCGAGACGTGCCCAATTAGGGGAAATTTTTGAATTAGATCGAGCTACTTTGAAATCGGATGGTGTGTTTCGCAGCAGTCCAAGGGGCTGGTTCACTTTTGGTCATGCTACCTTTGCTTTGCTCTTCTTTTTCGGACACATTTGGCATGGCGCTCGAACCTTGTTCCGAGATGTTTTTGCTGGTATTGATCCAGACTTGGATGCTCAAGTGGAATTTGGAACATTCCAAAAAGTTGGAGATCCAACTACAAGGAGACAGGCAGTCTGATACCACATTGCTATAGTATATTGCACTTCTCTTTTTTGATTTGACATGGGAACCCCCTCCTGTCCTTTTTTTTTGACCCTTTTTCTTTTTTATATGGGAAATGATCCCAAATGACAAGTGAATAGGTGTGGAAGTTATAATTGTAAATAAACCACGATCGAATCTATGGAAGCATTGGTTTATACGTTCCTTTTAGTTTCGACTTTAGGGATAATTTTTTTCGCTATCTTCTTCCGAGAACCTCCTAAGGTTCCGACCAAAAAATGAAATAATTTAATTGAAGTAAGAAGTCTCCCCATCCGGGAGACTTCTTACTTCAATTAGTCCCCATGTTCTTCGAATGGGTCTCTTAATTGTTGAGAGGGTTGCCCAAACGCGGTATATAAGGCATACCCAGTAAAGCTTACAAGTAAACCAGATATGGAGATGGCGACTAAAGTTGCTGTTTCCATTTTTTTCGAATTTCAAGATTACAATGGATCTATGAAAAGATCGTGTATTTACAACTACAACGGAATAGTATACAAAGTCAACACCAATGATTAAATAGAATTTATGGCAACACAAACCGTTGAAGATAGTTCTAAAGCTAAGCCAAGACGAACCGGTGCAGGTAATTTATTGAAACCTTTGAATTCAGAATATGGGAAAGTGGCTCCCGGTTGGGGGACTACTCCTTTTATGGGGGTCGCAATGGCTTTATTTGCGATATTCCTATCTATCATTTTAGAAATTTATAATTCTTCCGTTTTACTAGATGGAATTTTAATGAATTAGGTTTCTACTAACTAAAACTAAGAAGTCATAGTTTTTCCATCCAAAAAAGGGGCCTTTCTACTTTAAGCTCCACATTTCTAGACATTCTGGTAGTTCGACCGTGGATTTTTTGTTTCGGTATCTCTGGAATATGAGTGTGTGACTTGTTATAATTGATCCTATTGATAATACATAGAAAGGGCCTATTATCTCTATCAAGATGATTCTAATTCGTCGGATATTATATTATTTATTCTAGTATCTGGAACACGAAATACATAGAGTAGATCAAGAAAAAAAAAAAAAGGAACTATGATTCATACTCACTATTTAGACCTCGCAACCAGACTGAAAAAAAAAATTAAAGTAGTTCTTAATAAAAAAAGAAATTTTCTTCCTTCCAATTTTGTTTGCCCAAAAGACCGCTTTTTTTCTCTCGATTTTGTCGAGTCATTACACCAACTCAATAAATGATCATCAAGCGGTTCTTATTCGAAGAACCCTTGCCTTTTGGTTAGCTTGAGACTCAATCATCGTGGCTTTAGTATGAATCTAAGGTTTTAATTGAACTAATTCATCGGATCATAACAAAATAATTTCTATCAAAAAATTTCTAGTAAATAAAATAAATAAAAAATAGGGAAGAGAAAAGTCAAGAGGCCCCTAATGATCAACATAAGGGAAAGAAAGACAGATGAGCTGACTTGATATTTTTTGGCATTATCATCACAAAAAGGAAATTTTGGATTTTTCTTATTTCATATCTTCAAGGCAAATCGATCCAATCCCGTGGCTGATGATGTTTTGAGACTTTTTTCTAATATCCGTTAAAAATTTGTGTGTTTTTGCTTGAGCCGTACGAGATGAAATTTTCATATACGGTTCTCTGGGGGGGCCGGGTTAGTTACCTATCTCAATAAAGTATATGATTGGTTTGAGGAACGTCTTGAGATTCAGGCAATTGCAGATGATATAACTAGTAAATATGTTCCTCCTCATGTCAACATATTTTACTGTTTAGGGGGAATTACACTTACTTGTTTTCTAGTACAAGTTGCTACCGGTTTTGCTATGACTTTTTACTACCGACCAACCGTTACAGAGGCTTTTTCCTCGGTTCAATATATAATGACGGAGGCCAACTTTGGCTGGTTAATCCGATCAGTTCATCGATGGTCGGCAAGTATGATGGTTCTAATGATGATCCTGCACGTATTTCGTGTGTATCTAACAGGTGGATTTAAAAAACCCCGTGAATTAACTTGGGTCACAGGTGTGGTTTTGGGTGTATTGACTGCATCATTTGGTGTAACTGGTTATTCTTTGCCTTGGGATCAAATTGGTTATTGGGCAGTTAAAATTGTGACAGGTGTACCTGAAGCGATTCCAGTAATAGGATCCCCTTTAGTAGAGTTATTACGTGGAAGTGCTAGTGTGGGCCAGTCCACTTTGACTCGTTTTTATAGTTTACATACCTTTGTACTGCCTCTGCTTACTGCGGTATTTATGTTAATGCATTTTCCAATGATACGTAAGCAAGGTATTTCTGGTCCTTTATAGGGAAGGCATATCATAGAGAATTCTAATTCTCATATATCATATCGGGTAGGTTGTGATATTTCATTGCTACAAACATGGGTTATTGTAAAATAAGACATGTCATTTGGATACTTCTCTTCAACTCCGAAGTATTTTAATACAAATAAAAAAGAATAGTTGAAGTTAATTTTACGAAAGAAAATAAGGCGGATTATGGGAGTGTGTGACTTGAATTATTGATTTGGCCATGCAGATAGAGAGTTGGATCTGCCACATTAGAATTCACGACCAAAGGTGTCTCCGCATCCAATCAACACGTAAGTCCCCTATCTAGGAAGGATAGGCTGGTTCACTTGAGGAGAATATTTTCTATGATCATACTCCAACCATGTCATCCATGAGCAGGCTCCGTAAGATCCCGTAGAGTATAAATGGAATAAGTCATGTCATATGATCCAGTTCTATATTTATTACACGTACTTTTTATTATAGTACGGAAATGCATTCATTTTCTTTGCATCGATTTCGATCCGCAATACTATCGGAGTAAAAGAAGGGATCTAAGGAAGAACATAGGCTAAACTTTTTGATTTTTTTAGTAACAAGTAAATATTTTGTTTGGACGTAAGAAACTTGCGATATTGGGGGATAAACACCAACTAATCAAGAGACAATCCACAAAGCAATTGATCATGATCAAATTTTTAAGCCCACTTGGATATTGAGCATTTACGCATAAGAATAGGAT